TGAGTAATGGGTTTTTAAAAGGGCTACTCCCCGAAAATGCCCCGCCCGTAGGTTCGTTTGTCGTTGGGGCTCAAAATCTTCCTTGCTCGTTCCTAGGAACTCATATTTCTTTCTTTTTTTCCGAGTGCTTAGGTGCTAGAAGGCACAGCTCACAAGCCTTGTGATAAAGCAAGGGTCTTTCAACTCATTCGAAGGACAGGAGTAGACTCGGCAGTAGAAGCAGGTTTTCTTTCTTTTTTTTTTCTGGTGCTGAGGACAAGCCATTTGTTCCATCGTCAAGGCTTTCTGTTTTCATTTTGTTATTATTAACCCCCCCTGACACGAGCATCAAGAAAGAAAATGAACAAGATGCAGGGGAGTCAAGACTCAATGACTAAGCATTTTTTCGATTGCAACTTAGAAATGATTGATTTCTTCAACATCACCGATCTTTGGCGCTTATGGGAGGCTACGATGCGTGGGATCAACATCCAGTGGGTTTTTCAAAAAGATTTTGGATCCATAGGAAGAGGAGGAATCTTATGACACTCGACATTATGTCTATGTGTTTCATTCTGACCACTATCTTTTTGAAGCAGATAGTTCCCCAACAATCTTCTGGGCTCATTCTATAGATACTGTAAAAAACTCATGATGTTCAAAAAAATTGTTTCATGTTTTAAATTCAAGGACATCCATACCCAGCCACAAATCCCGGACTTTTTGGCTGAAGTCGACCTGCCACAGGCGCTTCCGATGGATTCCGCGGATACGTTGCGCTTAAAGGCTGCAATCCTTCATATGCTTACTATTAGTCTTAGGGCCTTTTTCGATCCTTCCCTTTCGCGTGATCAATACAACTGGTTGGACATAGCACAAACCCTTGCTCAAAGAGTCAGCCTCGGGGATATAGTAAGCCGAGATGATCTTAGTATACTGGTAGACCAGTTACAAAACCCAGCCAGTGAATTATATCTGAAAGCCTTGGATCTTTTAATGTAATAAGTGGTTTTTTTTTTAGCTAAAACGTGTAACTCGTACTAATGTGTGCTGTGCTTAATAGAAAAGAACTCCGTTATGACTTGATCCCCGAAGGTACGTAGGCAGCCTGGCTTTGAGTCCAGGTTCAGTCATTGAGCGAAACCTAGGTTTAAGAATTCCAACTATAAACTATCCTACTATCCTACGATTCTTTCAACCCCTCGAAGCCCCAACAACCCTTCAAGTGGTGACATAGATCTTCTCCCGCAACCGGGCACCTGGTCCGAGTTTCTTCCAACTTTCGCCTATTGTCCAATCTTCCAGTTTGATCCATCGATCCTACGAAACCAACTGATCGAAAGGGGAGATCTTCGAGCGGGACTCCTCCCTCAAGCCTTTTTTCATCTTGAGGCCTAAGATCCCAATTCGGTTGTTAGAGCCTTGACTTTATATGTCCCCTTGACTTGAAGAATCGACAACATTTGATCGAATTCTTTCTGATGGGTGCTCAGGTGGAAATACTGGAAGTGGGAAAGATAGTCGAGTAGCCGGATTTCACTTCTCCTCCTCGGTATCAATCCCATTCCCTCGATCGATCGAGCATCAGATCGACCCAGTATTAAACACCCTTTTTAGATCCTCCGTTTGCTTAGTCTCAGCTCTATACTTTATATCCGGCTTTGAAGCCGTATCTTCTTTTCTCTCCTTAACCTCGTAAACCCACTTCTACTAAGGAAGTATCCTCTCCCCTTTTCATAATAATAAGGTCGAGCTAGCTATCATTTCCTCTCCTTTTAGTCGAGTGGCTTCGCTCCTCCAGCAGATGAAATAGTTCACGACCTTCTTCCAGTTTTCTTGGAATCTCGCATCGTACAATGCGCTGGGTTTTTGGTTTACGAACAACTGCCTCTCCATCAGGTGTAAGGCTCTATCTTGAGTGGTATGGGGATTCTTCTGACTATAGTATCGACAGAGGCTACTGGACCGTAGCTTCAACGGCAGGAGGTTATAGGAATGAAGGTTGCTATAGACTATTGTAGGATCAAACTCTAGCAAAAGAAAGAAGGGTTTGAAGTGCAAGAAGGCCTAGCTGTAAGTACTTCCCTGGTATCTAACAAAAAGTGAACTTTGGTTTCATTCCTTTTGCTCTAAGTATACACCTTGAAAGCCAGTGATTACGGACAAAGAAGTATATGCTCAAGCCCGCAATAGAAAGAGTTTGGGGAGCCCCTGACGAAACGGAATTCAACTTAAGTGGAACCCTCCTTCTTTAGTGCCAACCCGGGGATCCAATAGAGATGCCCCTGTCAAGTGACTCCAATCGTATCTGAATCTGTTTTAATGAAAGAAAGGTAACCCCAAAGACAAGTAGTTTGCTGTGTTGAACGTAACTATAGGTTCTCCACCTTGAACTGAATGTCCGATCCCTCCTTCTCGGTCCCCTTCCCCCTCCCTAAACCTCTTCGCTTCGCCCCTCTTGCGGTTAGAAACCGGGAAAAAAGAACTGTTGGTAAGCGGTTCGGCTTCTAGCTCAAGTTCAGACGCAAGATATATTGTACATTGGCTCAAGCTCAAGCTAAGTCTCAGTCTCCAGCTAGCACGACTCCTGGCATCGCTTTTCCAGTAAGAATAAGTGCTAGGCTGAAAGATTGGAATTGAGCTACCCAACTTACTGAATACAACTATGGGCCTGAAACGCTGTCTTTCAACTACTGGTGGTAAGGCAATCTAACCTTATTTGACTCTTAGTCCGGTCGATACAGGAGATCCATAAGATCCACACACAAAAGGGACTTGGAGTGGATTCCTCTCTTCTTCCTTCCGTACTTCGATGTACTATACTTGACTTATTTTATACTACTAAACTATCATCACAAGCCGAACTAGCAACTTATAGATGGGGTACACGCCTGGTATAATCAAAGGCACTATATCTGGAAATCCTATTTCGGTGAACTCTGTCATTGTGGGATATTCGGATTCCCAACCTGCCAGTGAACCACCAGAAAAGTCATTAAGTCCCGAAACCCGCCATTACTCAACTCTCCTTCTGGGAAATACCCTTCATTTGACCGGGAAGCCGGCCTCTTGCAATAGTTGGTCCAGTCTCCGGCTCCAGCTTATGCGCTACCTAGGTGATCCCCTCTTCCAAAACAAGTTCCGCCCTTGTCCTGTAGGGGTTGACATTTTTTTGAAAGCAAAAGAGGTATTTCATGGTTTTTAGTGTATAGAATCAAAGAACCTTTCTCGACTTGGAGATGACCTTCTATAACAAAAATAGCTACTTTAGAAGAAAGCCCCTTTTCATCTTTCGACTTGGCTGAAAGAGCAATTAAAGGTAGGTTGCTGCCTTCTTATGGCTTGCGCTAAGGAGAGCGCTCCACTTCCGGTGATCCCTTTCTTTGCAAGTTTGAATTCATTGGGAGCTAAGGGCTCAGAGAGGCTGAAGCTCATAGAAGCCCCGCAAGTGCGATGGACCGCAGGTTTCATCATTCTTTGATTCCTTTCTTTAAATAGTTCCTCCTTTACTCTAGTACTGTACTTATGGCGCAATCAGTTAAGCGATATCTGTCAACAATAGTTCTCTTCCCTGTTCTCAGTCTAGTACTTCTTTTCTAGGAACTGTCTGAAAGTGGAAGCATAGGAGCTAGCAGAGTGCAGTTCAAGCGCGAACAAAGCAACTTCTCCCTTGGGGAGTGTCCGGGGCGCAGTAGATGACTTCCTGATTTTGGTCCCCTGTGCTGTCTACTGAATCTAACAGTAGGAGCAGTGACGTGTGCTTAAAGACAATTAGGAAGTCTAAGAGAGTGTAATGGGCGCGGGAGACTCTTTTATCTGTGAGTTCCGCTGTTCTGTCTCGTTCTTGTTCTCCTCCGAAAACAGGTTCATTAGCATTCTCCTAATCAAATTACTGGTGATAAAACATTCATCCTTAGCCTATAGAGGTTCGTTCGGGATTGCTATCTTTGATTCAACCGCTCTTTTTAGACAACGGATTTCGCTGGGCGAATAGAGTCCCGATGGCCTCGCAGAGAAATAGCAGCCGATCTTATGAAACAAGCCCTTCTCTTATGAAATCGAAGTTGTGGACTCAGAGCTAAGACTAGAAAAGGAGTGACTCCAGTTAGGCCTAGCCCAAGAAAACAAAACACAAAAAGCACTCCTTCCGCAGATGTAGTAGGGTGACCCGACTCCTTCTTTGACACTTTTCCACGTGGATGCGACGACTATTCCCACTTTTCGACGAATCGTTCCAGAGGGGCGCAACCAGAAGGAAAACTTCTTCTCCTCTTTGGTTTGGACTGAACCCCTCCCTGCGACTGCCTCCGAATGCCGCTTTCGGTTGACCGATTGGACGAATCTTCCTACTTTGGTACGGGTGAAGGTCACCAAATCAACAACATCGGCAGCTGGAGGCGGAGACAACTACTCTTTAAAGGCAGTGTTCTGCATCAACAAAAACAGGCACATGGGCAGAGACTAAACCTCTTTCCTTTGGCTCGAATCCTAGCTTTCCCCCTTTCGACTAAAAAACCTTTGGCCTGACTCACGCATTGGAACTTTTAGACGTCGATGCTCGGACTCCCGCCTTTGGAGCATCAGTTCGAGACTTTGGTTCGTTCCTATCAGGATCGAGCAAGCCCTTCTATAACAAACTCTTCTTAGAAAAGAGGTTGGTGACAAAGAGAGGTTCTGACTGGTCACAGAGCAAGCCCTTATGGTGCAACACCTATTATTACGAAATAGGCTGTTCAAGAAGATAGGTTCTTTGACGGATCAACAATCAAGCAGCTGACCTAGTTTCATTGGTTTCGGGATGCCTCTCGTCTTGCTTGCGTCTGCTTTTCCTTCTTCTGGATTAGCACATTCATCAGCTTTTCAATCATAGAATTAGCGCCTGGGGGAAGATCTCTACTTTCAATCTAGGGGAAGTGCGTCTGTCCAACTACGCGCACATGAGAAAAGAACCGAAAGTAGGATGATCTGGCCATCTCTGAAATGAGTTCTTCCAATACAGAAGCTTGAGGGCTAGTCTGTTGTTTCGGTTGTTGCTCTGCCTGGTTTAGGCCCTTGAAAGAGACGTCTTAGATTTCAATGAATGATTAGACGTGATAGGGTTCTAACTTTCTTTTCTCAGTAAAGCCCTATTTCAGGGGCATCGAATCGCTTCTTTCAAAACTAGCCCTTCTTGGTCGAAGTAGTCGAAGTACAAGGATTCAAATCGTTGCAGTTCAACGTTGGTGACACTGAAAGCTGCTGTTGAGGCTGCAGTTCACGATGCATCGCTTCCAAATAGCGAGGGAAGATCTGATTTAGGTCTTCTTATTCCACCACTAGCCGAATCCGAATCCGACCTCTTCTTACGCGCTTTTCTGATCCTTCTGATCTAGCAGCTGCAGACTAGGAGCCTAGAGAAATGAAAGGAGAACCAGGAAAGAAGGATCGGTCTAGCCGGGATTGAATGGCAGAGGAGTTGGCTTAAAGGCAAGGGCGATCTTTCCGGCATTGACTCCGTGAATGGACGTTGAATGGCATAGGAGCGAGGTTCAATCAAGATCGGGAAGACGAGCTTACCTCAATGGCAAAGAACTCACTCCTCTAGCTAAGAAGGTGAGACTTCCTAAAATGCTGGATTCGGAAAGTTTCAGAATTCCTGATGCCAGGCAGGTTGAATCATTCTTCTCGATCAGATCAGAGGGGAACGGAACGGCTTTTTATGCGACAAAGTCATATGTCGCAGAATAGGAAGCAACTACCGAAGACCTTAGAACAGTCGGAAGGAATTTTCCCCATCTTGACGGAGAAAAGAGAGAGCGAACCAGGTCTAGCAGCTTCAAAGCCTTCTTCTTAGCTAGAGGAGAAGACCCTGCAGATGATAGAAGCTAGAGTCTGGAGGGAGCGTCTAATAGGGACATAGCATCGGGATATCCGGAGTTGGCTTGAAGGCGTGACCCCTTTTCTTTTTTTGATTTATTTGGCGGGGTTACCGCGGTTCCTTCGACTTTCGTTTCGGGATTAACGGGACCCTTATTTACCCTAAAACTTGCTCAGATTGGTAGGCAATCAACAGTCATAACAACGAGATTCCCCACTGACTGCCTCTATCAGATAGTACGCAGGTTTTTCTCCCGGAAAGAACTCATTTTCTAATAGAACCGGTTGTGCAATAAGATGTGCTGCTCCTCCTTCTCTTGAGAGTTCCCTCGGGCAAAGAGCAATCAATCCTTGTACCCATACAAAGACTCACTCTTTAGGGAAAGTCCATTTTTCTTCTTGGCGAAGATAATCAGTAAGACAATAGGGATAGCGGAATGCCTGTCTAAGGGGTTACCGGGAGGATAGGAAAAGACTTAATAATAGATAGATAGGCACACTAGAAAGAAAGAAAGCCCTGGGTGAAGAGAAGAGTGCCTATGTCCCGTCCCCATTGGGTAGGGAATCAAGAGGCAGAACCTGGAGATGAACCAATGAATGACTATATTAGATAGTATGCAGGATGGAACCACCTTTTAGGGTACAAAACCTATTCTCTTATAAAAGGGGTTCGTGAATAAGATGTCCTGCGCTCGGACTTAGAGTGAGAGTGACCCCGATAAAGCAGACAACCTGGAGGGAATTCCTCACAAAGAGGAAAGCCTTAGCCTTATAAAGTAGACGATTTTCCACCTAGAATGAATGAAATAGAATCGTATTAATAATCGATTCGAGGTCCTATAGCTAGACGGTTTTGCACCGAGAATGAATGTGAAAAGAAGATGAAAGAATCGTGTGATACTATAGCTAGCTACGATCCCCTACAAGAGGAATCACTCGACTTAGCCCTTTGGCTTAAGGGCTTCGAGGACCCTACAACCTAATTATTTATGCATGGATGCAGGAAGAGCCAACTGCTTTCTTTGGGATCAGCGCTTGGGGTACAATATCTTTATTATAATTAGAGTACACAACCGAGTCTCTTAATAAAGAGAAGTTGGGGACATAGTCAACCTCCTACTCTACTATAAGAGCGATTCCCTGGGACCAGGATCGAGGGAAGGGGAAAGATTGAATCTTGAAAGACTGAGCCCGGCTAGCAAGATCGGGAGGTTTAGTGTCCTCTTAAGAAGGAATACCCAACTTCTGGGGTCAGCTTGACTCACGATTTCACACTCAGAAAGGTAGTCTCATAATCCAGCTATCCCCCTATCCCCTAGGGGAGGGAACCACTAAATCAAAGTAGCTCGGGCGAAATTCCCCAAAGAAAGGAAGCCCCGGTTCCGAAAGCAATAAAAGATTTTGATTTATGGACTGAGTTCTCGGATGTCATGCCACCGCAACTACCGAGAGCTCTTCCTCCCCGAAGGGCTATTGATCACCAAATTGAGTTGGTTCCAGGTGCACGGCCCCCGGCTAAAGCACCTTACCGGATGGCTCCCGTCAAACTAGAAGAACTTCGAAAGCTATTAGAGGAATTGCTTGAAGCGGGTGATATTCAACCCTCTAAAGCGCCGTATAGGGCACCTGTCCTCTTTCAAAAGAAAGAAGATGGGTCCCTTAGCATAAATAATTAGGTTGACTATCGTGCTCTTAATAAGGTGAGGGTTCAGAATACATACCCAGTCCCGCTGGTGGCTGACTTGTTCGATCGTTTGGGTAAGGCCACTTATTTCACCAAGCTGGACTTACGCTCCGGGTACTCTCAAGTCAGAATAGCGGCTGGAGATGAGCCAAAGACTACTATGTTACCCGATAGGGTGCGTTTAAGTATAGCGTTATGCCCTTTGGCCTGACCAATGCTCCTGCCACTTTCTGTAATTTGATGAATTTTCTTTTTCGCTCGTTTATAGATAGAGGACCCTTTCGTTGTTGTTTACCTCGATGATATCGTGGTATACAGCCAGACCCTTGAAGAGCATGTGGAACATTTAAGATTAGTCCTGGCTAAGCTCCGTGAGCATGAATTGTATTTGAAGCAGGAAAAATGCAGCTTCGCTCAGACAGAGATTACGTTTTTGGGACATCGTATTGGGCACGGACAGGTTGCCAGAAAGAAAAGTCAAGGCTATTCTTGAGTGGCCTACGCCCACTAAGGTCACTGAATTGAGATCTTTCTTGGGTTTGGCAAACTATTATCGGCCTTTTATTGGTTATTCGAAGAAAGTCGTAGTGTTAACAGACTTATTGAAGAAAGACCAGAACCTTTTCTGGTCTCCTGATTGTCAAATGGCGTTTGACAAGCTGAAGAGAGCAATAGCGAGCGAACCAGTGCTAAAATTGCCTGAATTTGATAAACCGTTCAAGGTAGAAACGGATGCCTCCGATCGGACTAATGGGGGTGTCTTAGTGCAAGAAGATCGTCCGGTGGCTTTCGAAAGCTGGAAACTTAATGAGACGGAACAGCGTTTTACTGTTCACGAAAAGGAAATGACTGCTTTAGTACATTGCTTGCGGCTTTGGAGACATTATATATTGGGTGGGAAGTTTGAAATCCAGACAGATAATGTTGCAATGAGCTACTTTGATACTCAAAAGAAACTTACGCCAAAACAAGCCTTTAAGGTAAAGGGCAAGTTGGCAGAGTTTGATTTTACTTTGAAATATAAACCGGGCAAGACCAATGTAGTAGCCGATGCTCGCAGTAGGTTTTTATTCAAGTGGTTCAGTCTTCGCCATTGGTACAGGTTGAAGGCGATATCTTCCAACAGATTAGGGCTGAAACCGAGAAAGATGTGGTGACCTCCCGTCTTCTAAAGCAAGTGAGAGAGGGAGTCACTCGGCGATTTTGGGTAGAGGACGGAGTCCTCTATGCTAAAGGCCAACGACCTTACGTCCCCAACAGTTGTGAGTTGAGACGTAGTAAACTTCTGAGCGAGAATCAGGATACCCTTAAAAAAAGCGGGGCATCCGGGCCAGCAACGGACCCTGGCTCTCCTTTCCCGAAGTTTTTATTGGCCTAACATGGAGGATGATTTTGAACAGTTTGTAAAAACCTGTCTTCTTTGTCAGCAGGACAGGGTTGAGCGGCAGAAGACTGCCGGCTTGTTGAAACCGTTACCTATTCCAGATAAGCTTTGAACAGGTCAGTTTCTCTATAGACTTCATCACTGGATTTCCAAAGGTGAAGGATTTTGGGTTGATTATGGTGGTGGTCGACCGCTTTTCCAAGTATGCTTCTTTTTCCCCCGCCCCACATGCATGTACTGCCGAGGTGGCCGCGGATCTATTCTTCAAGAATGTTGTAAAGTACTGGGGAATACCGGCGGATGTGGTGAGTGATCGGGATGCTCGGTTCACAGGACGTTTTTGTTTGAGTTAATGGGAACTAAACTCAACTTCTCTACGACTAACCATCCTCAAACTGATGGGCAGACAGAACGTGTGAATGGTCTCAACGAAGAATATTTGAGACATTTGATTGCGGCCAATCAACACAACAAATTGGGTTGATCTTTTGGATATTGCCAAATTCTGTTATAACCTTAAACTGAGTTCTGCTACTGGAGCTAGCCTTTTCGAGTTGACAATTGGTCAGCAACCTTTAAGTCCAAACGAGTTCGCATATGATATAATTGTATTGTCAGGGCCCTTACCGTTCAGATTGAAGAAAGATCAAACCATATTAAGATTAAGAAGCATCAATTTTCAAGTAATCTCTGGCGCGGTAGGAGCTTTCTTTGCTGTCCTTCTGCTATCGCGCAGCGTTCCTTTCTTATAGAGAGAAAGGCGCTTTCACATCTTCTTAACCCGAAATGGCTGAGTAGAGGATGGACATAGGAAGAGCCCCCCTAACATAAAGGAGAGCTTCCTTTGATAGAAGGACTCGGTGAGCGTCCTTCAATGCTTGTTTTGTTAGTTGTTTAGCCTACTTCATAGGTGTTGAGTGGTGGCAGGATTCTTTTCTCATAGACCGTAACCGTCACGGATTCTCCTTCTGGTAAAGACAGAGAAGCTGCGAGCCCCTTTATTAAGTAAGCTAGGGCGTCTGCCTTTGTGTTCTGTCTCCTTGGCACATGTTCAATGTTGAAATATGCGAGGGTGCGTGCTAATTCGCTCGCTGCTGTATGATAGGGTAAGAGATCTTGTTTTCTAACTTCATAGACGCCGTTCATTTGGTTAATTACCAACTTTGAGTTACCTCGAACTTCCAGTTGATGTACTTTGATGTCACGAGCTAGTTCCATTCCCATAATCGGCGCCGTCAAAATACATCTCCCAGGCTTTTGATGTGGGTCTTGATGCGACTTCAGTGCAGTAGACTGCTTCGTCAGGCAATTTTTCTTGCAATTTTGAGTTCTCCCGTGGAGGATGTGCTTCCAAGAAATCTGCCAGTGCCTGTCCTTTCACGGCCCTTTTTGGTACGAATATTATGTCATACTGTAAGAGCAGTATCGACCATTTAGCGAGTCGGGCGTTCAGTGAGCCTGCTTTGGTCACAAGGATCTTGAAAGGGTTTACTCCTGACACCAGGTATATGGTGTTACCAATTAGGTAATGTCGCATCTTCTGTGCTGCGAACATGAGAGCGAGGCATTCCTTTTGAACTGGTTATACCGGTGTTCTGCGGCAACCATCATTCGACTTAGGTAATATAATGCGCGTTCTTTGCCTTCGTCATCCTTTTGGGCTAGCATCGCCCCAAGTGAATGATCCATGGCGCGTGTGTATAATAAAAAAGGCCGACCCTGGCTTACTCAAATAGGGGGTGGGTTTAGGCTAGGACTGGTGGTTGTGTTAAGTATTGCTTGATGCTCTGGAACGCGTTGTCACAGGCTTGATCCCATACTTTTTCGATCCCTTTCTTCATTAGGCGTGAAAACGGTTGACACCTTCCTGATAGATTTGAGATGAATCTTCTGATGTAGGCCAGGCGTCCCTTGTAGCCGTTTGAGTTCCCGCGGAGGTTAGTTGGTGGTTTCATTTCAAGGATGGCTTTCGTTTTGGCCGGGTCAACTGTGATTCCATCTCTTGTAATAACAAAACCCAATAACTTTCCAGTTATTACCCCCAGAAAGCATTTCTGGGGATTCATCCTCATGTTGTGCTTTCGAAGTCTCTTGAAGACCCTTCGTAGATCTGCGAGGTCATCCACGTAACACTCTACTGTTTTATGTTGTTGATCTCAAAATATCTGCATCATAGCTCTTTCTAGTAAGGTAGGTGGCACCAGGACATCTCCATCCAAGAAAACTACCCCCTTCTCAAGCATCTCACATGCCCGGTCCGTTCGCTTACACTCACTGCTCCGCTCATCCATTCAATCCTTTCTTTTCGACATCGCATTCCCTTATTCCCGCGAGTAAACTACCCCGCTCCTTGCTTGGATAAATGCAACAACCATTCCGTTCTATTGCCCACGCTTACTTACGTTTAGCTACTGTGACTCGGGAATCCAGGCAGGCAGCTAAGGGACTACTTGACCATAGTTCCAAACTAGGAGCTAAAACTCAAGGAGATATTCTCTATAGAACTCAGTTCCCTGGTTACTTGCTCTCCAAACCCCCTGAACAACAGGTCCCACCCGCGCTGCTTGCCTGCTTGTTCTGCCCTCGCTTCCACATCTACTTAGCAAATCTACTTAGCTTCGTTGCCTGCTCTCCGGGGAAAGCTTTCATGTAATAAACAGGTAACGCTCCCCCGGTTTAGGAGAGTTAGGTTCTCTATATTATTAGAAAGCTAGCTACCAAAGAACTAGAACATCACTCACTACAGGCAAATAGGAAAAGCCAGCCCACGCTTTAGCTAATGAGGCAGGCAAGCTACCTAGTGTTCCAAAGCTACAAGGGTGTTCGCATCTCGTTATCATAACGGCTTCTACATAACGGCTGTGTAGCAGCCGTAGCAGCCCCTTAATGTCACACCTCACACGAGACCTAAAACTAACGATTGAGTTAAGATAAATGGCCATTGGAGATGATGGCAGCTGATTCACTACTTTTTTCCTCAACTTCTCATATCCGCAGAACGTAGATCGGAAACCGCTATGCCATAACAGCAAGGCTCATTCGCACCTGTCTCGTTCGCTTTCGCTCAAGTAGCCTACCGCCCCTTGAACATCGTACCTTGCTCGTTGGCCGGCTCATCTGTGCTTGTGATCTCCTAAAACATGGGATTCCCGACCTCCCACTTACCGTCGATTACCGGATTTGCTTACACGGTGGGATGAGTCTAGACGCCCGGGCACTGATCCTCTTCCGTTCGCTTTCAGGAGAACAAGAACATCATTTCCTTCTATAGAAGACAACTAAAACACCTAGCTCATCTGTTTACCTAAGCTAAGCTATTACTCCCACATCTACTGCGTAGCCTGACTGTGACTTGAACTCGATTACCACGCATTGCCAACGCATGGGTTAACTACACATGGGATTCCCACGCTCTATTGCCCATGCGGATTAGCTGCCCTCGCTTAACTCAAACTAGCCAACCTTTACTTCGTAACCTCGCTTTAGGCTTACACTCCCTATCTGGCTTGTTAGGGGAAGAGTAGAATGTCAGAGGAAGCCTCCTCTTCTAGGAAATTCGAAGAAATGCCAGATTAAGGACAGGGCAATGAACTATGA